AGTTCTAACGGATTTAGCATACGTATAATATCCAACAATTAAAGATTATGCCCCATTTTAATGGCGATCAATTAATCCCTTGTTACTGCCCATAGGAGAAGTAATAGGTAGGGATGACAGGATTTGAACCCGTGACATTTTGTACCCAAAACAAACGCGCTACCAAGCTGCGCTACATCCCTTTTCAAAATTGTTGTACAGTGTCATTGTACAAAATCCGTGTCTTGTTTTCCACATCGTTATTTTATCCTCCATTTATATCCAACTTTATTGTCATTTCTTCTTTTTGGTTTCATATAATAAAAGAATTATATACATTTGAAACCCAACCTAACGTATAACAAAAGAATTAATATTTATCAGTAATGCTCGGGAGGAAGGGGTCATTTTTTTTCTTTTTGTGGGACAGACAAATCTCATCTATTGGTTCATTGGACATATCCACTTTAGTTAGTAATTCCGCGTAAAAATAAATACAAATGATCTTGAACTACAGCATCTGACCATATATGTATTACAATAAAGAAGGAGGATTTTCTCAATGCGAGATATAAAAACATATCTCTCTGTGGCACCTGTGCTAACTACTCTATGGTTTGGGTCTTTAGCGGGTCTATTGATAGAAATTAATCGTTTATTCCCAGATGCCTTGTCATTCCCTTTTTTTTAATTTTCGTTATTGATATGGGAAGAAATGCGGAAATAAAATTCCACATGCCGTGACTCAAATTTTGTCTCCCCTTTTCAATTCTTTAGGATAGGAAGGAAAGACAAAAAAAGTGTATTGAGCCTTCTAAAAAATCCGGTAGATCCAAGATCTAATTTGGGAAAACAGAAATTCCATTTTAATTTGTAGCCAATCTAGGGTAGGCTGCACGAACTCATAGCATAGTAAGAAGATACTTAACTGACATATTGGGATTTAGGATATAAATAATTGAGAGTTAGAACGAAATTGTATTACTTAATTATTACTCTAATTTTGTATTGCTTAACTTAAATAATTACTCTATTAATATTCTATTAATTAGATAATAACAAAACAATAAGTAGAATGAAATAAGTACAACGAAATCTTTAGAAATTGCATTTCTCGTTAGTACCTTCTATTGATTTTTTTCGTCTTCTTCGGTTCGGATCGAAACTAGAAGAGGTAAGTTAAGTCGATCCAAAATCTAAAGGAGGTTCATGGCCAAGGGTAAAGATGTCAGAGTCAGAGTTATTTTGGAATGTACCAGTTGTGTCCGAAATGGTGTTAATAAGGAATCGTCGGGCATTTCTAGATATATTACTCAAAAGAATCGCCACAATACACCCAGTCGATTAGAATTGAGAAAATTTTGTCGCTATTGTCACAAGCATACTATTCATGGGGAAATAAAGAAATAGATCGAAGGGAACATCATGTGTTCGATCTTTCCAAGGAATAGTAAGAGTAAGAACTTAACATATATAATATACATATTATGTACAAATAAAACCGGATTTCATGTAGATATTATGTCATGTGTATAGATAGATAATATATGAATCAAATAATATAAATAATATATTAAGCCCTATTTCGGTTGGATCTGAAATGAATAAAGGAAGAGAATTTTAGAGATAAGGAATAAACCATGGATAAATCCAAGCAACCTTTTCGTAAATACAAGCGATCTTTTCGTAGGCGTTTGCCCCCAATTGGATCGGGGGATCGAATCGATTATAGAAACATGAGTTTAATTAGTCGATTTATTAGTGAACAAGGAAAAATATTATCTAGACGAGTGAATAGATTGACCTTGAAACAACAACGATTAATTACTATTGCTATAAAACAAGCTCGTATTTTATCTTTGTTACCTTTTCTTAATAATGAGAAACAATTTGAGAGAGCCGAGTCGATCCCAAGAACTACTGGGCCTAGAACCAGAAATAAATAGGCATACTCCTCAATTGACTCAAAACTCCAATCGGAACTTAAGCTCAGATTGATGTTTTGTCCGAAAAGGTCTAGAATCCAGATTTGATTCTTGTGTTATAAGAAAGAAAAAATGCGGGAAGAAGAAATCTTTTTTTTATTGAAATATGTTCGTTCATTCCTACTACTTATCTTAATGGATTTTTATTCTATATCTTCCCGGAGTTCATTCTCCGGGGAATTCTGTTTCAATCATTCCTGTATATTACTTTAGAATCTCCTTTATTTGATAATCTTATTGGAAATCATGTAAAGACAATTCTTATTTGAGATAGCTATTTGCGCAAGTATTTTACGATTAAGAAGCAATTGCTTCTTGTACAGATTGTGTATAAATCTACTATAACTATAGAATACCTTATTCTCACGAGTTACTGCATTTATCCGAGTGATCCACAACCGCCGAAAATCCCTCTTTTGCCTGCCTCTATCTCGATGAGAGGAAACCAAAGCTCTCATTTTCTGTTGAGTAATCGTTCGAGTAAGTCTTGAATGAGCCCCTCTAAAGGTTGATGCAAATAAACGAATTTTTGTTCGACGTCTCCGAGCTGTATATCCTCGTCTAACTCTGGTCATTGAATCAAATTAAACCTTAATGAATAACTAATTGATTTTTCTTCTTTCAGTCATCCTTTTCCCCTTCCCCGGTCAATTAATACCAAAACGGATTATTCCGATATATAAAATCTCAATTCCAATGGCTTTTGCTACTATGACCTTCCCAACCACGATTTCAAATTCTATTCCTTCCAGTTATTTCACCGGGAAATAAGACAGTCTAACGATACTAAATAAAAAAATAGTGGGTTCCATCGTTTCTATGGTTACCTCTTAAACGGTGAGGTCCTCTCTATACACCGGAGCCTCTTCTTTCATTTAATCAAATGTTATTGTGAACTTGTATAGTTCACACTCTTTGGCTCTACCCATCAATTATACAGTAATAGCTCTTTCACAATACGAATTATTCATACAGTGACGGCATTTAATTATGAAAGTTGGCTAGGTAGCTGACCCTGTTAGTCCGTTTTTCAAGAAAAGAAGCATAACTTTTTTGCTTCTTATAATACTATTTCCGCCGCTTAATGGATAACCGTTTGCTACCAATGGGGAATTGCTTCTTATTTCAAATCTAGATGATTGGATTTGCACCAATGGAAACCATAAATTCCATATATCTATACAATATAGGTATATGATAGATCTTCTCTATCTATCCTATTCATTGGTACTGATCATTGATACTGAAAAAATGGTCTCATTTGTTCGAACTCATGATCTGAATGAACGAGTCGCACATACACCCTAGTACATGTTCCTCGACGCTGAGGACATCCTCTAAGAGCGGGAGATTTCGTAACATTTCTTATTGGCTGTCTTGTGTTTCTAATAAGTTGTTTAATAGTTGGCATGTCGTATGTATATATCTATATATAGAATAAAATGAGTTGGTTTAGATCGATCTTAACCTGATGATTGATGATTATGAATTATTTCTAGTCAATATCAAATCACAGAAAATTCGAATTATGGTTTGAAATAGATTTACACGAAATCCTCAGTATTTTCGTTTTCGACCGCTACAAGATCAACAATGCCATGAGCTTGGGCTTCTGTTGCTGACATAAAAACATCCCTTTCCATGTCCTCGGATACAACCCATAAAGGGTTGCCCGTTCTTTGTACATAAACCTTTGTGAGGGTTTCGCGAAGTTTCAATAGTTCTTCCGCTTCCAGGATAAATTCCCCTGCTTGTGCTTCATAAAAAGAACTAGCAGGTTGGTGAATCATAACCCTGATGATATTGATATAACATCATGAACGGTTCTTCGATTTTGCATGATTGAGCTAAACTCAAAAAGGGATAAAAAACTACCAAGAAGAAAAAGAAAATCGAATTGAACAACCGTACAGGCATCTTTTGTTCATTGCATACGGCTCCGCAATGGAATTGACTTTTTTTCTTCTCTTCGATTCTATCGAAGAAAGAAATAGAATCCATCCGATACAGATCGTTGAATGATCCATTTACCACCCTTCCTTTCGTAGAAGTAAAAAAAATACTATGATGGTTCTGTTACTTTCTATATTTATCTCGTCTGTGATTTAGCAATCCCAAAGTTTCTTTCTGATACGATCAAATAAGGAAAAAATGATCTTTTTTTTTTTCATTTTCGTACTCGTTCTTTCAGAATATAAATATCTGAAAGAGACCGACTTCTAGTGTGGAAGCAAAATGGTTTGTGACGCTGAAATGTACTCCCGACACATAAGAGCAAATCGGAAATAACCTTTGTTTCATACTACTATTTCGATACAAAATCATATCTTATGAAAAAACAATACAAATTTGTTAATATCGAACTCGAAATGCCATGCTATTATTACTTATTATTTGATTTATAATCAATATGGCGAAGGCATAGTCTTCCTTTTTTTTTCAAATAAAAACTCATTGGCGCCAAGCGTGAGGGAATGCTAGACGTTTGGTAATTTCTCCTCCGACCAGAATGAAAGATCCCATTGACGCGGCTAATCCCATGCATATTGTATGCACATCAGGTGGCACAAATTGCATAGTATCATAAATGGCTATTCCTGGTATTACCCATCCGCCGGGAGAATTTATAAACAAATAAAGATCCTTAGTATCATCTTCTATACTGAGATATACCATGAGACCAACAAGTTGATTCGAGATCTCGCTATCAACCTCTTGGCCTAAAAAAAGTAATCTTTCTCGATAAAGTCGGTTGATTAGGACAAAATTGTATCCCTTAGGAACCGTACGTGCACCTTTGGATGCATACGGTTCAAAAAAAATTTCGAAAAAAAAGAATCAATGTGTCGATTCCTGTTTTATTTCTTTTTTTCTATAATAGGTTTTTGCTTTTTTTTTGAAGGGTCCTCCATTAAAAAAATGATATGAGTTTTGGCTCTCTTCCCTCAAAAAAAAAGAATTGACTGAACTTATTAAACTAACCTCTCATTGATGTATTGTTTCATCGAGATTCAAATCACGATGTCATTTTCTTGT